TTAGTAGGTTTCCATACCAAGGCTCAATCCAATTAAGTCCGTAGCGTCTACCGATTTCGCCATATCCCCCTTCCTTTTGTTTTGAGATTAGGATCTTATTATGATATCATTCCTTTTTTCTTTCATTTATACTGGAATCCTTGAATTTATTAGATAGCGATTACTATCTCGAAAAAAGTATTTTCTTTGTTACCTATAGGAAACCCTTATTTGATCCAATCAAATTGGATTTTATCATTTCTGTATCGGCAATTCAATATAGATTGATATATACCCCATATATCTTCCTCTTCCTGCCATTTCTCCCATGCAATTTGGCATACTTCAACGGACGATTCTTCTTTTTTTTTCTTAACTTCCCCTTTTACGAATGAAAGCCGAGGAATGTCTAATTAGTTATAACTAATTAACTAATTCGAATTCGAAAGAAATATAGAATTAGAAATATATAGGATATAAAATATAGAAGTGTAACAAAAAGAATTTCAAATGTCGTGTGAATTCAAAATCCAAAATCAAAAAGAAAATTTGACTATCGAATCGAATAATATTCGAATTTAGAAGTGTGATAAAGAAATCGAAATTCTATATCGCTACATAAATCGTTCTGTTCTATAATATTCCATATTTATTGGAAATTATAGAGAAATTATAGATTCTATTCTTTTCTATATTTCTAGAGACACTATAGTGTATTGAATTCCTATGCATAGAAAATTTCTATTATTATTATGTGGGCCCGCTTAGCTCAGAGGTTAGAGCATCGCATTTGTAATGCGATGGTCATCGGTTCGATTCCGATAGCCGGCCTTTTCCTATTTTTCATTTTTTTATTCCATTTTTGAAAAATTGAGAATCTCCCTTTGAAATCCAAGAATAGTGAAAAAGTGTTTTACCCCTTTTTCAAAATCCATGAAATTCTTATCTTAATAGGAACTCCCAACTATGTCAGGAAAGGATCTTTTATATATATTATTCTAATATCTAATAATAGAAATAGAAAGTTTGAATATTTATCTCATTCTTCTTTATAGTACAAGTACACTACTTCAGCAAACTTCGCTTCATTTAGTTCAGTTTTAGTTTAGGTTTATTCTGTAAAATCCAATTTTCAAAAAAAAAAGAATGAAATGAATTCTAAATAAGAATAAGGAGTCTTTATGTCGCGTTACCGAGGACCTCGTTTCAAAAAAATACGCCGCCTGGGGGCTTTACCAGGACTAACTAATAAAAGTCCTAAAGCTGGAAGTGATCTTAGAAAGCAACCGCGCTCCGGGAAAAAATCTGGATATAGTATTCGCCTAGAAGAAAAACAAAAATTGCGGTTTCATTATGGTCTTACAGAACGACAATTACTTAAATACGTTCGTATCGCCAGAAAAGCCAAGGGGGCAACAGGTCCAGTTTTACTACAATTACTTGAAATGCGTTTGGATAACATCCTTTTTCGATTGGGTATGGCTTCGACTATTCCCGCAGCCCGCCAATTAGTTAACCATAGACATATTTTAGTGAATGGGCGTATAGTAGATATACCAAGTTATCGCTGCAAACCCCGAGATATTATTACGGCGAAGGATGAACAAAAATCCAGAACTCTGATTCAAAATTCTCTCAACTCTTCCCCTCATGAGAAAGTGCCAAAGCATTTGACCCTTCAACCATTCCAATATAAAGGATTAGTCAATCAAATAATAGATAGAAAATGGGTCGGTTTGGAAATAGATGAAACCATAGTCATAGAATATTATTCTCGTCAGACTAAACCCTAAACTCAAATAAAATAGCAAGGGTTCGGGCAATTTTCTTCCCTTTCATCAAATTAAATTAACCTAAGGTTAAGTAAGAAAAATACGGGTTTAATTCCGATTTTATCCCATTTATGTATCATAGACCGAGGGGCTATTTTCATATTCTTTCCGGTATTCTTCCTAGTTTATGGGTCACGGCAATTCGGAATAGAGAATCTATATCAATGAAAGGTCTAACTGGTGGAATAAAGGTCTCCATTGCTATTTGATCCGGTGTTGTTAATAAAATAGGTCTATTAAGTGAAGGTACGGAAAGAGAGGGATTCGAACCCTCGGTAAACAAAAGCCTACATAGCAGTTCCAATGCTACGCCTTGAACCACTCGGCCATCTCTCCTACATAATGATTAGGAACCAAAAACCGAGTGAATAGCGAGTTCTTCATATTCGATTCTAGATTATTGGATAGGTACGACCAATCCATTTTAACTATTTTAACTATATATTACAAATCAAAATAGAAAATTTTTCATCAAAGTAGAGAAAGATCTTTCTTTCGAGGCTCCAAGATAACGAGAAAATTCTTTTCTTAGGAAATTTTTTTTTGAATTTTATTAAAAAGGGGGATTCATGTTTGCAAAAATGACTCCCTTCTATTTCTACTATTTCGAATCGATTAAATCAATGAATTAGAACGAATCAACTGATTGGTAGGTCTAGATTTTTTAGATTAGGATTAATGGATACCTT